TTCATTTATCAATAGTGCCATAATCACAACATTCAAATTTTTATTTAAAATAAAGGGGGGATAAAATGAAATGGATATTGTAAAAAAGACTATTTTACAATATCCATACTATGACCAGGAAGGGGGTACAGGTCATTTTTGAAATCTGGTAGAAAAAAATATAACCAAAAGAAAAAAAGTCTTTTAATCATTTTTTTGATCATAATCATATATAATTATAATTGTCAAGAAAAACTTTCTTCTTTTTACGAGCTTGTTTAATAAATACGTAGATCTAGAAATTCATTTCGGACAATTGAACCTTCTCAAACTGTTTCTTTTTAAGAACCAAAAAGATTTGTGCCAAAATAACTGATGCGAAGAACAACAAAAGACCTTGGACACGTACTGGGTCTTGAAGTACTATTTCCGCATCCCCCTGACCAAATCCACCCACGTTAGGATTACTCGTTAATGGCTGATCCAATTTTATAGATTCACCCTCTGAAACAAGAAGTTCTGGTCCTGGAGGTATAATATCAACTACTTGGCGTCCATCCGATGCATCGGTTATGGTTATTTCGTACCCCCCTTTTTCTTTTCGTATAATTTTGCTTACTATACCCGCTGCTGTAGCATTATAAACTGTATTGTTACTCTTGCTCCCATCAGGATAAATCTGACCCCTTCCCCTGTTCCCGCCTACATATATGGGATATTTTAGGAAGTGAACGTCCTTCTTAGTAGTGGGGTCGGGGGAAAGAATAGGAAAGGTGATTTCACTATATTTCTGACCAGGAACAGGCCCTATCACAAGAATATTTTTTTTAGTAGGTCGATAGCTCTGAAAAGACAGATTCCCCATCTTTTCCTTCATCTCAGGCGAAATACGATCGGGGGGGGCTAATTCAAATCCCTCAGGTAAAATAAGAACAGCCCCAACATTCAAGGCGCCTTTTTTTCCATTAGCAAGAACTTGTTTCAGTTGCTTATCATAAGGAATTTGAACAACTGCTTCAAATACAGTATCGGGAAGTACGGCCTGGGGAACCTCAATATCCACGGGCTTGTTAGCTAAATGGCAATTGGCGCATACAATACGTCCAGTTGCTTCTCGTGGATTTTCATAACCCTGCTGTGCAAAAATGGGATATGCATTTGAAATGGATGCCCAAGTCATTATACATATAATGAGCGATATGGAAAAAGATCGAGTAATCTCTTCCTTTATCCAAGAAAAGGTATTTCTAGTTTGCATGGTCCAATAGTTGATTCAAAAAATTTCTACAATAAAATTAGGTAGGTCGCTAATATAGTTCCCTATTCCTGATTCTGCTATTTACTGAAAAATTGTTACTGGAATATCAGAAGGATCAAAAAAACCCTCTGTATGGGTAGAAAAAGAAAAAAGAAGTATGATTTTGAGCGTTTTGCTTATGTGCAAAGTAACAAACGTTAGAATTGGGGCAGTGGATCATTTTTCAGTCATTCATTGAATGATAAATCACTACAAGTGAGGGAGATAGACGATTTAAATAGCGGAAGATCCAATATTTAAAAATTGTATCTAATATGACTGGAAAAGTGGAAACAAGACCAGATATAATTTGATCATTATGAGTAAATCCAAAATCTTTGTAGATAGAACCAATCAAGAGTTCCCAACCGTGGGTTGAATGAAATCCTATACATAAATCAGTTACTAAAAGAATAGAAAAGGCTTTTATTGTGTCGCTTAAGTTATATAGGAATTCTTGAACCCAAGAATTAAGAAAACGAAGTTCTTGATTACCTAGAATAGAATAACCGCTTAAAATAAGGAAATAGATTATATTTGTCGAGAACTGGAAAATCATATGGATACCATCCTCATCGTACATCTTGATCAATTTGATCATTTCTTTGTGGATTCCGATACGAAGCTTTTGTAAATGTGTTTCCGGGTATTCCTTTATCATTTCTTCCAAGAGGAAGAGTTCGTCTAATTCTATGAATTTTTCGAGAATAGTTTTTTCTTGAATATCATTCAAAAACAAAAAAGTTTCGGATTCTCTAGTATTCCACCAATTAGTAATCCAAGATTCTAGACTTTTTTGAAAGGAGAGAGAGACCCACCAGGGCAAAAATACTATAGATGCAAGATATAGAAGGGGAGTGAACGCTTTCTTTTTTGCCATTTTTTTCGTCTGTGAATTTTTAATCAACCCACCTCGGTCGTCGATTCCATACGATCTAATATTTCTATCAAGCATAAGTTTTATTCCAAGGTATCAAGGCATCCCCTCTTCCCTGATTTTTTATTTTTGATTCAGTGTTTAGCCTATGAATTTAGAAAGAATACAGAAATTGAATTAAAGTACACTTAAAATTCGAATGACGAAACAAAATATTCTTTCCAGATAGCTCAATTGCTCAAATTCGAAGCAATTACCTCTTTTCGATGAATACCCCAACGAGCTGCATATTATTGGGATTTCGAGATGAAAGAGATCCCTTTCTATCAAAATAGCAAATATTTCACAAAAAAAAAAAGAAATGCTTTCTTTTTTTATTTGATTTTTACGAGATGTTTTGATCTATAAGATCCTTTTTCGATTTGATACTTTTTTGTTACTTTAGTCAATTAAGTTCAATGGATTGATTTACATATGCATAAAATTTTTGCTGACAAAAGAGTTTCGTCGGTTAAGCTATATTCTAGAAAAATGGAGGATTCTTTTGTTATTTTTCCCGAAAGCATTATTCATTTCAAAAGACTTCAATGGGTACACGCAAGAAATAGGCCAATTCACCCGCTTTTTGCTCAATTTCTCGTGGAGTCAAATTCTCATCAGTACGAGTCAAGGGAATAGCCCCCTGACCTCTGATTTCCATATAAAGGACACGACGAGCATAAATACCCTCTTTCACTTCTATTCTGAGGGATTTAATATCTTTCATAAAGAATCGGAGAAAGATACGACGATTTTTTCCAGGAAATCCCCAGCGAAAAATACACACTATTCCTTCCTTTTTATCGAATAGATCGTAACCACTACCCACATTCCACGAAATTGTGCACCACAAATAGGAGCTAATAAAGAGACCTGCAATCCCATAGAAAGACATCACGATCCCTTGTGGAAAAAAAATTATTTGCTGAGAAGGGAATAAAGATATCAAATTACGGCCAAGATAACTAGAAGTTCCGACCAATAAGAACCCCAATGAACCTAAAAAAAGGACAAAGGCCCAGCATAAATTACTTGTTTTTCGAGACCCTGCTATAAGTTCTATCCATATACGTTCTGACCGACAACTCATACTAGATACAGTTGTATTTTATTGGAATTGGGAGAATAACCCAAATTACTTTGACTTTACTTTTTTAATTTCCGAAGTAACTCCCATCAACTAGTACTATTCGGAAGTGAACCCTTAGGAATAATTCATTGAATTGCTTAGATCGAAATTCATTAGATCTAAAAGCATACCATCTTCTTCCTATGATCCCTATACTATAGATATCTACATATATATGGATTCAGTGATAGATACATTAACTTTAGATTTCTTTCAGGAACCCCCTTGTTCCCAATCTATTTTCAAATAGCTGTAATTCATTTACATATATATCATGTTTACGCATGCATAAAAACCCTTTCATTTATGTATCCTTTATGCTCGGAGGAAACCTCATGTTATACCATATTCTAATAAATAGATATCCGTGTTATGATCCAAGTCTAAGCCTTGAAAAAAATCTAATAAATAGATAGGATAGGACCCATTCGATCTAAAAAGGGATCTAAAAAATCTTGTTTCTTTGAACATGAAGAGATAAAGAAGCCATTGCAATTGCCGGAACAACTAGGCCTACCAAAGGCACAAAAATAGAGGGTACGTTGTTGAAAGTTGTCATAGAATAAATACCTTGATTTAATATTTGTACCTGTTATAAAGATATCTTATAATCATTATAATTCGGATTTCCTTTTATTTGCCTTCTTGCTTTATTTTGCGGAAGAAAAAATTCACTCTTTTATCTTGTTTATAGAGGTTTCCTGGTTAGTAATCAGGAATAGCGATGAAAAAGAAAAAAGTCTACTTTCTACTTGATTTAAGTTTGATTCAAAGGAAAGAAAGCATGGAACTTAACTAACTCACTCAGAACGCCCTTTAAAAGATTACGTGGTATGATTGGATCGAATAAGCCCTTATGGAATAAATATTCAGCCGCTTGTGAACCTTCAGGTACTGTCTTATTCAATGTTTGCTCAATTACTCTTTTACCCGCAAATGCAATGTAGGCATTGGGTTCGGCAATAATAATATCTCCCAACATCCCAAAACTTGCTGTCACTCCGCCAGTAGTAGGAGATGTAAGGATTGATACATAAAATAACTTTTTATTTGATTGATAATCAAATAAAGCGGAAGAGATTTTAGCCATTTGCATCAAGCTCAAACTTCCTTCTTGCATGCGTGCTCCTCCAGAAGCACACACTAGAATAAGAGGTAAAAATTGATTGGTAGCATACTCGATCAAACGGGTAATTTTCTCTCCTACCACGGATCCCATACTCCCCCCCATAAACATAAAATCCATAACTCCAATTGCTACAGGAATACCATTTAGTTGACCTGTACCTGTTTGAACAGCCTCGGTTAATCCTGTCTTTCTTTGATAAGAGTCAATACGATCTTTATAAGGTTCCTCCTCTGAATGAAATTCAATGGGATCTACAGAGACCATGTCTTCATCCATAGGATTCCAAGTGCCTGGATCAATCGAAAGTTCAATTCTATCTGAACTACTCATTTTCAAATGAGATCCACATTGTTCACAAATATTCATTTTTGACTTAAAAAATTTCTTATAATTTAATCCATAACAATTTTCGCACTGAACCCAGAGATGCCTGTATTTTTGAGTTACATCAAGATCATTAGAACTTTCTTTTCCATTAGAACTTTCTCTTAGAGTTAAATCAATATCATTCGTGATAGGTCTTAGACTAGAACTCTCGTTTTCACTATTA